CGGAGTCCAAAGAAATATCAAATAAAAAAAATCTACTGTTCGAATTTCATAGCTATCGAATTTGCAATTTGAATATCAGAATAGTGGATATAGTCATGATTCAATGGGTTAGGTCCACTTACTTTTTATTTTGTTGATTTCGAATCTTTACAATAGATTAGATTGGAATAATGGAAAAGAAAAATATTTGGTGATCGAAGAGACGACTTCACATTACTCATTATAATAAACAAGCGTTCAACTTTCTTTTAGCAACTTTCTTTTAGAAGGAGAATTACTATTCTAATTACTATATTCTAACTCATTAATTACTATATTCTAACTCATTATAAGGATAACGTATTATCATTAAATTCGAAAGTTTATAATTACATTATTATCCAGTTGGTTACTTTTTTTATTACAAATCAACACAATTTTTATTCCCGTTTCAATATGAATATTACCACTTTACTTTATTTATATTTATGAAAAAGGCCAAAAAGCCCCTTATCGGATTTGAACCGATGACTTACGCCTTACCATGGCGTTACTCTACCACTGAGTTAAAAGGGCAATTGGATTCAATTATTGAAGGAGTCACTAGGCGGATAAGATAGATCTATATCTATCTATATATATATTATAATTATAAGTATATGCAGTAGACTCATAGCGGCGAGTGTCACCTAGGGGAACGATAATTTTGATTTACTTAATTTACTTAATAAGTAATAAGTATAAGTATCGGTTAACCCGGGTTTATTGATATTGGATTTGATAAATATCAATGAAATGAAGTGTTTCAAGACCGACCCTAATTTCAAGACCGACCCTAATGGAATTGACTTAAATTGATCTGACCCCATCAGAACGGAACGAAACTTATTTGATTGATACATGGATACATGGACCTACCAATTCGACATAGATCCACCGGATTTCACATGTGATAAAGAGATTCTGTTTGTTCCCCGAACCCAAATTTTAGAGAAAAAAAAAAAAAAAAAAAAAAATTGATAACTTGTTAATCTTAATCCCCGTTCCCAGATTTTCGGATTTCTCATTTGTGAATTTCCCAGCTTAGGGCGATATAGGAATAGTCCGATCTCATCTTACCAAGGAGTGGATAAATGAATGAAAGTTAAGTGGAAGAAATGAAGAAAAAATCTTCTTTTATGTCGGACCAATCACTTCCCAAAAGAGTCCTCTACTTTCGTCTTTCGGCCTATTTTTATTTTTATTATTATTTATAGCAATTTCTATAATAGATTTCGATTTTAGACTAGAATGGCGATTAGAATGAGCGATTGATGGACGAATCAAAAAAAGCTATTGGTATGGGATCAGAAAAGGTGGAAAGATCCTTTACTTTAGAGTTAGTCATCCCATTCCATTATATTGACAATTTCAAAAAACTGTTCATACTAAGTATGATGGCAGTCGGGCAAATATGCCCCCATCGTCTAGCGGTTCAGGACATCTCTCTTTCAAGGAGGCAGCGGGGATTCGACTTCCCCTGGGGGTAGGGTACTACGAAAGGAAGTTGATCGTGGATTATAAATAAGCCTAGACTTTATTCTTCCTGGGTCGATGCCCGAGCGGTTAATGGGGACGGACTGTAAATTCGTTGGCAATATGTCTACGCTGGTTCAAATCCAGCTCGGCCCAATAATTCGCTGATCCAACAGGAAATGATATAACCCCCTTTGTTTTCCAGAAATGCCAGATACGAAAGACTCAAGAATCAAAAGAGTCCAATTCTCCGATAGATCCCTACCGCTATTTATTTATTTTGTTTGCTCCATTTATTTGTTCCCATAAATTCTGATCTTGCTAATAATGATCTAGATTCATATCAGGATCATGAAATCGAAAGCATAAAGTCTAATGAAAAGAATAAAGTAACGCAAAAAAAGACTCTTTTTTTTTTGGGACATTGAAAAACGAATTATCAATTGATTTGGCAATAACGAAAGGAATCCGTGCCGCTCTCACTAAAGTGTATATCCGTGTGTATATCAATATCTCACTCACGTCTCGGTTCCAACACGTCGATATTTATCTAAATATAAATGAAATTGTTTGAATGAAATCATAAAAATAGGTATTCGGTACATTTTACCGCCCCGGGATTGTAGTTCAATTGGTCAGAGCACCGCCCTGTCAAGGCGGAAGCTGCGGGTTCGAGCCCCGTCAGTCCCGACGGATCCAAATCCAATAAAAAAAAACATCAATATATCTCGCCGTTTCTGTTAAACTGGGGCAAAATAAAATGGTAGAATTTCATGCCTACTGCTCTCCTTTGCTCTTTTTTCTTTTTCATTTCGATTTCTCATCAACTAGTACCGATTGATGAGAAAGAGACATGTGCGAATTGCTACAATTATTGGTAGCATCATATTCAGGATTCCAAGAGCTACCGTAGGGGGTCTGGTTTTTTTGACTGTCCCCCATCTGTGTATGGAATGGAATCGAGTACCATATCGTTCCCGGGAGCGTATACACAACTGAATTTAAGATCGTTACTTTGATAGAATACTTTTAAGATTAAGATTCAAAGTATCTTCTTTTCTGGTTTCTAGTTTGGCTAACTTAAATTACTAGTTTGAATTTGAAAGAATTTATCTCATTCAAATTTCACGCCGAACTTTTGAGGGATACGTTCTAGTACTAATCCAAGGGAGGGGGGATGATATTCTTAATAAAATAAAGATCAAGCAAGGCGCCAACCCCTCCCGAAGAGGGAATGAATAATCTTTTTTAAGCGTATTGCCAAAGAAGAAGAAACTCTAAATAAATCTAAATAAAATAGTCAATTTTATGAAATATTCGATTCTTTTATACTGGGACTCGTCTTTATCACACTTCTTTTTCGTTTTTTTTTTTTTAATGATATAATTTTCTTGAAAAAAAGAAAATGAAAAGGGGTTTAGAACTTAACCCCTTCCCTTTTTCTTTTTCTATTTCGTTTCGATTGTTTGTTTGGTTTTTTTCTAAACCCTTTGTAAACAAGGAAAGTGTAAAGCGGTTAGGGGGTTGTACAAGTAAGGCGGTCGATTATAGAAAAGACAGACTGGAAAAGACTGGTAAATAAAAAAAGTATTAGTATTAAAAAAGTATTAGTATTAAAGTAAAGGAATTCTTTTGATTGAATCAGGAATCAAAGTTTGTATTTGGTGTGTGGATAAAAGAGCTGCCTATGTTATACTATTGAATTCTCGACGATGAATCGACTTGACAGTCAAATATTGTTATTCATGATATTGATCCCATTCGCTATCATCGAAATGTAATTCATCCCATTGAATTTACAAGCGAAAGGGTTATCATCTCTATGGGATTAAATCCCGAGTTATTGCGAAGTAAAAAAAAAACCAAACGATGAGACTATGGAAGTAAATATTCTCGCATTTATTGCTACTACACTGTTCGTTCTAGTTCCTACTGCGTTTTTGCTTATAATATACGTAAAAACGGTCAGTCAAAGTGATTAATTTGAACGAAACTTGACTTCTTAGTTCTTATCAAGGATTTAAGAAACAAATTTCAATTTCATGTCTTAGTCTTAAATGAAACCAACGGACTAGAATCAGCAGTAGCCTATGAGATTCGATAGTATGGTAGAAAGATTCATATATGAATCTTTCTACCATACTATCTATTTTTATTTTTTTTTATGTATAAAGATAGAAACTGAATAGAGATCAATCTACAATATGGATATGGATCCTTATACATGTTAATAGATACATAGTATCTCAATTCTATTTCTTTGCTTCGTCTATTTGTATTTTCTTTTTGTTCATTCCAATCAATCTGAAATAATCGAAAGGCTGCTCTTACGATTTTCAAATTTATTTATTTCAGATTATTTTCAATATGAATCTCGGTATCCATTAAAAATAAAAAAAGAATCAAATCGATGAAAGAAAAACAAATTTGGGCATATATTACTAAAAGAAAATCAAGTTAATAAAAGAAAATGAAATAGGAAAGAAATAAAGTAATCGTTTTTTTTAGCATTCCGAAGAAGTCGTTGATTGAGCGGTTGACAGATGATCCAAGGAGTTCTATTCTATAACTTCTTCCGATTTCAAAAAGGGGTACCCCGGCGATTGTCAACCCTGGAGCCATGATATGAAACGGGTCAATAAAGCATAGCAGAAAGCAAATTTCTAAAATACTCAAATAATAAAAAATAATAAAATCGGTGGTAAGTGCGAAATATGTGACTTGACCAAAGCACAATCTTATTATTATTAACTATTCAAATTAAATCGTGAACCCTTTCTTTTCTCTTTGAACAGTCCAATAAAAAAAAAGGGGGGTCCGGTTTTCCGCGTTCTTCCCCATTGTCCATAGAGAACTCTGGCAAGGGCCGGTTCAGAAAAACCAAATAGAAAATCTAGGAAGACTTCGGTTGGAATAAAATTCCTATGATCTGTATCCCCCTTCCTTTCAAAATAGAAATAGGGGAATTTTGGAAATATCGGTTTGATTTGGATTCGGAAAGAGCATTATTCATATATATTATGAATTGTATTCTATTCATAATAGAATCGAATACAATTACCTCGCCAGAATCCAAGCCAATAGAATTCCGAAATGAAGGTATTTTGATTAATTCAATTTCGAAATTCTAAATGGAATTTAATTACTGAATTTAATTATTATATTAATTCTTAAATAATTAATATAATTAAAAAGGCTTTGCAGAACGATCTATAAAAAAAGTGATACAGTTTGATTCCCCAACTCAATTAGTAGTATCTCTAGAGTCCACTTCTTCCCCATACTACGAGCGAAAGGGAAAATGTAAAGACTACCATTAAAGCAGCCCAAGCGAGACTTACTATATCCATGTGAATTATGTCCCCTATCTCTATGAATATGAAGAATTTATTCTATTATTGTTTCCTAATAATAGTGGAATCACTGGCGCAGAGTCAAAAAGGGATTCTGGCCCAACGCCCTTGATGAAAGACTCCACTAAATATGAAACGCTCCAATAAATCCACTTAGAACAAGTTCGTATATGATTTCTAGTAGAATCCGGAAAAATGAAACAAAATACACAGTCGCACTTTTCTTTGGAAGTATCAAAGGGAGTGTTACCTAATCTGTAGTAATAATAAGAACTCCTCGTTTTTTTTGTTGCCCTTTATTATCATTAAGTAAAAGCCAATTATCCGTCCAATCGAATATTGATTGAATGCCCGTGCATTCAGAGACTCTTATGAGTCTGTATACTGCATACAAAGTATCTCCCGCCCCTTCCATAACGATTAATTCGATTCTCCCTCGGGCTTTTCAATCTAATTCAAGACCCGGTCAGTAGACCCTGCATTAGCAATTAGCAGTGGAAATAAATCGGTAACTCTTGATTTGATATGAAAGCGCTTCTACTACTATAATCTTTCCGTGAATCCTAAATGCAAGGATTAACAGCACTTTAAGTTTAAGGAACAGAAAAAAAAAAGAACAGAAACCCCAGCTATTTCGAATCACGAAAATGTCAAGAGTCGCGTACTTTGCTGGAAAAGATTCGGCGAGTTAGACCAGCCAAGCAGAATAAGGGATTGCGAGTCTTATCGTTTGTTGATCAGGCGACACCCAGATTTGAACTGGGGAAAAAGGATTTGCAGTCCCCCGCCTTACCGCTCGGCCATGCCGCCAAAACGATACAAAATAGATGAAAAAATTCCCCCTTTGCTTGTTTTGTTTGGGGGGGGGTACTCAATGTCTTTTCTTTTTTTTGTGTACGTCCATATAAAATCTCGTTTTTCTTAATTCCTTGCCTAAAAAAAATATGTCCTTTTTTTGGATCGGCTCCGGTTCTTCAATTGATTTTATAGTATCTCACACAACATCTTAATCCCTCTCTTTTCTCTTTCTTTTTTTCTATTGAAAAATGAAAAAAGAAATGTGCATTTTCAGTCACAAAAGCCAAAATTAAGGACAAATTGGAACCATTAACTAGTGACTGTAAATTCGTGACCAACTCTTGGATTTAAATTTTAATTGTAAATTGTGTTTCCTAATGATAGAAGAAAATCAAAATTGATACCTACCTAATCAATATTGGTTTTTTCTATAAAAAAAGCCTTCTCCATTTCAATTATAACAGCAATTATGAGTATATGTAAACCCCAAACATAAATCGTTTCGCGGCTAGCTTATTGGTTATCTTATCTGTGTCTGATGCCTCTCTATAGGGAATTTGCCGAAAATTGTCGTACTGCAATTTAGATTGAAGAGAAAATCGAAATTTTGATAGAGCACGACATGCGCTGTCCCGAAGCGAACTATGCAATAAAGGGGGGCGATGTATATATAGATAGCTATATCGGCACGGGTTTACTAAATACAAGCCGTCTTACGCACTTCAATCCTATTCTAAAAATTCGACTAAAAAAATAAAAAGGGGGTTCTTCGCAAATCATTTTTTGAACAGTGGAATCCACGAAAAAGGTAAGTGCTAAAAAAATGAGCTTTACGCTGGTATATTGTGTCTGATTCTTATGTCTTTATCTTAGCGAATAGATCAAATCACGACGTTTATTTTTCTGGTATCCTAACGGATTGGAATATCATAATAATGGTATAAATTGAATTATTTTTTTGATTCTATACAAAACTCCGTAAGTCTAAGTGGAATTTATCGCTTCCTTTCCATTTGGATCTGTCTCTTAGAAATTCCAATTTTATTAAGTATAAAATCATCCTTTTTCCCCCGTTCATACGTATTTCATACATTCCATCTATATGGAGTTGGGTAAAATTTCATGCGATTCAGTAAACAGAATCTAAATTCCAGCATTCTGCATCGAATCATATGAATCGATGCAGAATGAGAAACGAATGGGATTTTTTGATAAATGGGAAATTCAAAATGCTCGGAGATGGAAATGCAGGAATGTCTACAATACCTGGGTTGAATCAGATACAATTTGAAGGATTTTGTAGGTTCATTGATCAGGGCTTAACAGAAGAGCTTTATAAGTTTCCAAAAATTGAAGATACAGATCAAGAAATTGAATTTCAATTATTTGTGGAAACATATCAATTGGTAGAACCCTTGCTAAAAGAAAGAGATGCTGTATATGAATCATTCACGTATTCTTCTGAATTATATGTATCCGCAGGATTAATTTGGAAAAGCCGAGGGGACATGCAGGAACAAACTATTTTTATTGGAAACATTCCTCTAATGAATTCTTTGGGAACTTCTATAGTAAACGGAATATACAGAATTGTCATCAATCAAATATTGCAAAGTCCCGGTATCTATTATCGGTCAGAATTGGGCCATAACGGAATTTCGGTCTATACAGGCACCATAATATCTGATTGGGGGGGAAGATTCGAATTAGAGATTGATAGAAAAGCAAGGATATGGGCTCGTGTGAGTAGGAAACAGAAAGTATCTATTCTAGTTCTATCAGCAGCTATGGGTTCGAATCTACGAGAAATTCTAGAGAATATTTGCTACCCTGAAATTTTCTTGTCTTTCCTGAC